TTAATAATGATAAAATAATTGATAACAAATAAATAATTTATTTATATTTAGTCAACTTATTATAAATAAATAATTATAATAATATAATTTTTACAATAAACTAAATTAAATTAATTATTATTTTTATATTTTTTGCCTTCCTTTTTTTTACAAGTAAAAAAAAAAAAAGGAAGGCTTTAAAATAATATATTTTTCATTGTGTTTATAAATTAAATCTGTTTTAATTAATTATGATTTTAATTTATTATTATTTATAAAAGAGATTTACAACCTAAAATATGTTTAATTTTAATTATTATAAGATTATATACTATTAATGCCAACTTTACATTTATTAAATATAATATAAATTAAATCAACTTTATATTTTATTATAAATTAATTATTTTTAATTCATAGTTGTAAATATTAACAGTATCCCTAGCTGTAATTTATTTATAAGTATTAATTCGTTATTAGTTGACAATAGAATTTCTAAGTTTATATTGTGGTATTGAGGGATCCTAGCTTAATCTCTACACTTTAAGACAGTATTGAAGCATCTTGGTTGAATTTCATAGTTGTAAATATTAACAGTATCCCTAGCTGTAATTTATTTATAAGTATTAATTCGTTATTAGTTGACAATAGAATTTCTAAGTTTATATTGTGGTATTGAGGGATCCTAGCTTAATCTCATGCCATTTTCATTTATCATATTTTAGAGTAAGTTTGATTCTAGCTTGGTGTATTAATTGTAATAATGGAATATATGGATTTAATTTAAAATTTAATATTTCCAGTGTTAAATATTTTGAAGTAAATTGATTTATAAAAGTAATTATTCTAAGATAGATTAATTTTGTGCCAGCATTCGCGGTTATACAATTTATCAAAATTAATATTTTAGGTTATGTAAATATTTCATTTACGATTGCATACTATAAAAATTTAGGTGGAATTTGTTTTTATAATTTAATCTATTTAATTTTTATTAAATCATTCTTATAAACTAGGATTAGATACCCTATTATTGTATGACTTAAATAAGACCTGAATATTAATAGGTATGATCTATGAAACTCAAAGAATTTGGCGGTGAATTATACCTTTTTAGAGGAACCTGTTCTTTAATTGATAAACCACGATAGTTTTTACCTTTATTATTACTTGTATATCTCTATTTAGAATGTTTTATAAAGAATATTTTCTTTGTTTTAAATAAACTATGTTAGGTCAAGGTGCAGTTTTAATTAGGTAGGTATGGGTTACTTTAATGGTAATTGTTAATAATTTTATCACTAATATGTGGGTGATTATTTGAGGATTTAATAGTAATTTTACTTAATTAAGTATGTTGAATATAGTTTTAATTCATGTACATATCGCCCGTCACTCCTAGTAAAAGGATAAGTCGTAACAAAGTAATTATACCGGAAGGTGTAGTTAGTAGGTGGATCAGGTTGTAGCTTATATTGAAAGCTTTTTATTTACGTTAATATTAAAACTAAATTGTTCAGCCTGAATAAATTTTTTTTTTTTTTTTTTTTTTTTTTTTTTAGCTAATATTTTTTTAGTATAATTTAGAATAAATTTTTTAAGTTTAAACTGTTTAGGTAATTAATTAATTTTAAGGAATAATTTTTAGTACCTTTTGTATCAGGGTAATTTTAATTATTAAATTATCTTTTATTCCCGAATAGGAATGATTAATTTTTAAATTGAATTATTTGTTACATAAATATTTTTTAATCTAATTTTGGTAATTAGAAGTTAACGTATTTCTTTATATCTGGTTTATTAGGATTTAATTTAATTAATGATTATTTTGTTAAAAAATTCTATTTAGTTTTTAATCAAATTATATGGGGGATAAGCTCTTTTTTTAATTAAAATTTTAATTCCCTGAATTTTTATTATTTTTAGAATTTTAAATTTTAGTTTTTAATAAATTTAAATTCTTTTTTAATTAATTTTTTATGATTTATTTTCTTACTAATTTTTTTTGTTTAATAATTTTATTTTTTAATATTGATTTAATTAGTATAATTTAAATGTATTTTTTTATGAATTCGACAATTTTAGTTTTCAACTGTTTATCAAAAACATTTCTTTTAGTTTAAATTTTAAAAGTAATTTCTGCTCAATGATTTAGGTTAAATAGCTGCAGTATATTGACTGTACAAAGGTAGCATAATAGTTAGGTTCTTAATTAGGATCTGGAATGAATGAATTAATGAGAAACTTATTTTATTAATTTTATTTTTATAATTTTATTTTTAAGTAAAAAAGCTTAATTGATTTTTAGGGACGAAAAGACCCTATAGAGCTTGATATTTTATTTATTATTAAATTTTTAGGTTATTGTTTATGTTTAATATTTTATAAATTTTTGGTTGGGGTGATTAATAAATTTAACTTTATTTTTTTTATTTCATTTATCTTAGTGTTTTTATTGATCCAATTTTTTTGATTATAAGAAAAAGTTACCTTAGGGATAACAGCGTAATTTTTATGGGGAGTTCATATCTATATAAAAGATTGCGACCTCGATGTTGAATTAAGAGAAGATTTTGGGGTAGTTTTTAAATTTTCTAAGTCTGTTCGACTTTTAAATTCTTACATGATTTGAGTTCAAACCGGTGTAAGCCAGGTTGGTTTCTATCTTAAAATTTTTCATTTAAACTAGTACGAAAGGACCGTTTAATTCAATATACATTGTCCTTTTTAAGTGTTGATTTGGCAGAGTTTTAATGCTTTAGGATTAGAACCTAATTACATAATTAATATTATAGTCAACAATTTTTTTAATCATTTTTTTAGTTCTAATTATTATAGTTTTGTTATCTGTAGGGTTTTTTACTTTGTTGGAGCGTAAGGTTTTAGGCTATATTCAAATTCGTAAAGGTCCAAATAAGGTTGGTTATTATGGGTTATTTCAGCCTTTTAGAGACGGGTTTAAGTTATTTTTAAAGGAGTCTTGTTGACCAGTTAATTCAAATTTATTAATTTATTATTTATGTCCTCTGTTCAGATTTGTTCAAGCATTATTCTTATGAGTGTTATTTCCTTTTTTTGTTAATTGTATTGAGTTTAGTTTTGGGCTATTGTTTTTTTTATGCTGTTCAAGTTTAGGGGTTTATGGTTTAATGGTTTGTGGTTGGTCTTCTAATAGTTTTTATTCTATATTAGGGTGTGTTCGTAGTATTTCCCAAGCTATTTCATATGAAGTATCTTTGTCTGTAATTTTATTAAGCTATTTTATTTTAATTGATGGTTATTCTTTTATAGAATTACATAGGTTTCAGGGGTTTTCTTGATTTTGTTTTTTTTCTTTACCTCTTTTTTTTTGTTGAGTTTCTTGTTGTATAGCTGAGACTAATCGGTCGCCTTTTGATTTTTCAGAGGGTGAAAGAGAGTTAGTATCTGGGTTTAATGTTGAGTATGGTTCTAGTGGTTTTGCTTTTTTGTTTATTTCTGAATATTCAAGAATTATTTTTATTTGTTTAATTTCTTGCCTAATTTTTTTAGGAGGGGATTATTTTTCTTTTGGTTTTTTTTTGAGGATTATTTTTTTTTGTTTTGTTTTTATTTGAGTTCGTTGCTCTTTTCCTCGTTATCGTTATGATAGGTTAATATTTTTAGCTTGGAAGAGTTATCTTCCTCTTTCTTTTAATTATTTAGTTTTTTTTTTATTTATTAGGTTATTAATCTTTTACCATTTTTTTTTGTAAAAAGCTAATAAATTATTCTATCTAATATTTTCAAAATATGTGCTTTAATATGTTTAAGCTAATTAGCTATATATTTATTTTGTCCCAAATTTTTGTTATGATTGGATCTGTAATAAAATATAAAAAGTATATTAAGGTTAGAATTAAACCTATGTTAATGTAAGGGTATTCAACAGGTCGAGCACCAATCCATGTTAGTAAAGAGATGATTATAATAAATAGTCAAAAATTAATTTGGTTGATAGGATAAAATTGAATTCCTTTAAATTTTATTTTTATTGATACAGGTAGAATAATTAAAATTAGGATGGATAAAAATAGTGCTATTACGCCTCCTAATTTGTTAGGGATTGATCGTAGGATTGCGTAAGCAAATAAGAAATATCATTCTGGTTGAATGTGGATTGGGGTTACTATGGGGTTTGCTTGGATAAAATTATCAGGATCTGCAAGTATGTATGGTTCTATTAGTGTTAATATTAGTAGAATAATTATTATTATTGAAAATCCTAAAAGATCTTTAACTGAGAAGTAAGGATGGAACGGAATTTTATCAATATTAGAGTTTACTCCAATTGGATTGTTTGAACCGGTTTCGTGAAGAAATATTAAGTGTATAATTACTATTGCTCTAATGATAAATGGCATAAGGAAATGTAATCTAAAAAATCGAGAGAGTGTTGCGTTATCAACAGCAAACCCTCCCCATAATCATTTAACAATTATGTTTCCAATATAAGGGATTGCTGATAATAGGTTTGTAATCACTGTTGCCCCTCAGAATGATATTTGACCTCATGGTAGTACATACCCTAAGAATGCTGTTGCTATTGTTGTTAATATAATTAAGATTCCAATTAATCATGTTTTTATAAATTTGTATGATCCGTAGTAAATTCCTCGGGCTGTGTGAATATACATGCAAATGAAGAATAAAGATGCACCATTTGAATGTAATGTACGTAATAGTCAGCCATAATTTACATCACGTGTAATATGGTTTACTCTGTTAAATGCTAATAAGATGTCAGCAGTGTAATGTATTGATAGTATAATTCCTGAGATCAGTTGGATTATTAAGCATAGTCCTAAGATTGATCCGAAATTTCATAAGTATGATAAGTTTGTTGGTGTGGGTAAATCAACTAGTGAATTGTTAATAATTTTAATTATTTGGTTTTTTTTACGTATTGATTTATTCATAATGTTTTGATCGTAAAGGTCCTTCATAATGTTTAACTATTTTTGAGATAGAAATTATTGTTAATAGTAAGAAAATAACTATAATTATTGAGATTGTAAAAGTTTTTCTGTATAATTTATTTATAGATAACCTTTCTAAACTTTTGCTTATTATTATTCTCTGATTTTCTCTGGTTTGTATATTTATTATTATTTCATCAGTTAAGATTATCATAATAATGATCATTATAGTAGTCTTAAGATTTATCTTGAATTTTTCATTTGAAGCAATACTTCTTATGTATATAAATAAAATTATTAATCCTCCAATTATTATAAGGAATGTAATTATGGGAAATCAAGATGAAGAAGAAATTTTGTTTATAAGAGTAATTATAACAATTGTTTGTATTAACAATGAGATTCCTATTGATATAGGATTTTTTATTATTAATGATATTATAGAAATTATTATTATTGTTTTTAATAATATAAGTTTAATTTCATTAAGTAGTTTAATTAAAATATAAATTTTGGAGATTTAAGTTGTAAGTTTTACTTTAGTGATGAATTAAGGATGTTTAACCATTTTTAATTTACAAAATTAATATTTTTATTAAATTATTAAAACCTATGAGTCTTTTTTTTTTTATATATATTTATTTTGTTGGAATTTTTTCTTTAATTTTGATTCGTAAACATATTTTATTATGTTTATTAAGTTTAGAATTTATTGTATTGTATTTACTTTACTTAATTTATTGTTATTGTTTAATATATAGCTTTTCTTTTTATTTGTATTTATTATTAATAACATTTTATGTTTGTGAAAGTTGCTTGGGGTTGGGTTTATTAGTATTAATAATTCGTAGCCATGGTAATGATTATTTAAATTCTTTAATTTTATGATAGGTATTTTTATTTATTTAATTTTTTTGACTCTTTTTGTTTTTAATGGGATATGGAATTTAACTCAGTTTGGGTTAGTTTTAATTATTTTTTTTTTTATTTTTAATAATTTTGATTTTTTTTTTTGTAATTTAAGATATTCATTTGGTTTGGATTCTTTCTCTTTTGGATTAATTTTTCTTTCTATTTTTATTGTGAGATTAATAATATTGTCTAAGTATAATTTATTTTCTATTAATTATTCTTCTTTCCTTTTGTTTATAAATTTTATGTTATATTTAAGTTTATTTTTAGTTTTTTCTGTTTTAAATATTTTTATAATATATGTGTTTTTTGAGTTTAGATTGGTTCCTTTATTAGTAATAATTTTTGGTTGGGGGTATCAACCTGAACGGTTAATTTCTGGGTTGTATTTATTTTTTTATACATTGTTTGCCTCTCTACCATTATTTTTATTAATTACTCATTTATATTTGAATTATTATAGATTATTTTTTGATTATTATTTTGGATTTTCTTTAAGATTTATTATTCATTTTATTATAATTTTCGCTTTTTTAGTTAAGTTTCCTTTGTTTATACTTCATTTTTGATTACCAAAAGCTCATGTTCATTCTCCTGTTTATGGGTCAATAATTCTGGCTGGTTTATTATTAAAGATTGGAGGATATGGTATTATTCGATTCATATATATTTATGAGGCAGGGTTTTTATATAATTCTTATATTTGATATTCTTTAAGTATTTATGGTTCTTTTATTGTAAGATTAATTTGTTTAATTCAAGGTGATATAAAATGTTTAATTGCCTATTCTTCAGTTGCCCATATAGGCTTATGTTTAATAGGTTTACTAAGTATAAGAAAATTCGGTTTATTAGGTTCGTATTTTTTAATAATTGGTCATGGATTTTGTTCTTCTGGTTTATTTTATTTAGCCAATGTTAGTTATGAGCGATTATTAAGTCGTAGATTTTATTTAAACAAAGGTATAATTATCTTTATACCTACCCTTACGATGTTTTGGTTTATTTTTTGTTCTTTTAATATAAGATGTCCCCCTAGTTTAAATTTCTTAAGAGAAATTTTTATTATAATAAGTATAATTAGATATTGGTCTTACTCTTTTATTTATTTAATTATAATTTCTTTTTTTAGAGCTTTTTTTAGTTTTTTTTTATTTAGCTATTCTCAACACGGGAGATATCATAATTGTTATAGATTTTCTTTTGTTAGATTTTGTGAATATTTAGTTATTTATTTACATATAATTCCTATTTTACTTTTGATTTTTTTAATTAATTCTTATTTTTAATTTTTATTCAAGTAATTTAAAGTAAAATAAAGATTTGTGGTATCTTAAATGCAATTTTTGCCTTGAGTTTATGTTTAATTTGAATTTTTATTTAATCAGATTTTGATTTTTCTTTATTTTTTCTCTTTTGGGTTTCTATTTAAGATTAGTCTTTATTTATATAGATTATAGTATTTTTATAGAAATAAAGATTTTTTCATTGAATTCTTTATTTATTTATTATATTATTTATTTAGATTGAGTGAGATTATTATTTATTTCTTGTGTTATATTAATTTCTTCTATAGTAATTTTTTACAGAATTCAGTATATAGGTTATGAAAGATACTCTTCTTTACGATTTTTATTTTTAGTTATCTTATTTGTTTTTAGAATATTATTAATAATTATTAGACCAAATTTGCTGAGAATTTTAGTGGGTTGAGATGGATTAGGCTTAGTTTCTTATTGTTTAGTAATTTATTATAATTCTTTAAATAGCTATTTAGCTGGGTTAATTACTTGTTTAACTAATCGATTAGGAGATGTGGGATTATTAATTTGCTTATGTTGATTAGTAAACTATGGGGGGTGGCATTTCATATTTTTTAATGGATTAATATGTAATTCGGTTTTTTTTTTATTAATTTTTTCTTGTTTTACTAAAAGTGCTCAGATTCCTTTTTCGTGCTGGTTACCAGCGGCTATAGCAGCCCCCACCCCGGTATCTTCGCTTGTCCATTCTTCTACTCTAGTAACTGCTGGAGTTTATTTATTGTACCGATTTTTTTGAGATTTAATTATTTTAAATAGTTTTTTTTTGTTTATTAGAATTTTAACAATAATTTTTTCTTCATTATGTGCATGCTACGAGTTTGATTTAAAGAGGATTATTGCTTTATCTACTTTAAGACAATTAGGGTTAATAATAAGTTCAATTTTTATAGGGTTATGTGATTTGGGTTATTTTCATCTTTTAACTCACGCAATATTTAAGTCTTTACTTTTTCTTTGTTCAGGAATTTTTATTTTTTATATAATAGATAACCAGGATATTCGTTTGATAGGTTCTGTTTGTATAAGAATACCTGTTTCTACTTCTTGCTTTAATATTTCTAACTTATCTTTGTGTGGTATTCCTTTTTTATCTGGGTTTTATTCTAAAGATTTCATTTTAGAATCTTCTATTTTTGGGGGTATAAACTTTTTTGTTTTTATAATGATTTATATTAGTTTAGGGTTGACTTGTTTTTATAGTATACGTTTATTTTATTATTCTATAATTTATAACAATAAGTTTATTAGACTGACTCTTTATTCTGATGAATTTAATTACATAAAGTTAAGAGTGATTTTTTTGACTTTTATATCAGTAGTTTTTGGCGGATGTTTTATGTGACTAATAAATTTAGATCTTATATTTTTAATTTTACCTTTAGATTTAAAATTATTAACTTTAAGTTTTGTTTTAATTGGATTTTGAGTCGGTTATGAGTCCTTTAGATTTTCTTATGTTTTTAGTCTAAATTATTATTTTTTTAATAGATTTATATGGTTTATAAATAGTCATTTAATTTATTCTTATAAATTATTTTATTACTTTAGTATCAACAATGAGTTTGTATTAAATTGAGGGGAATATTATAGAGGTTATGGTTTCTCTTACTTTTTTATTTATTTTTCTAGTTTGATTAATTATTATTTTATATCTTCTTTTAAGATTTCTTTGTTGTCTTTTTTTATTTGATTTTTATTGATGGTTTATTTAAATAGCTTATTAAGAGTTTAATATTGAAGATATTAAGGTGAATGTATTTCTTTAAGTAAAATTCATAAGAGTGATTACTTTATTTTTTTAATGAAAATAAAATGTTTTTAGTTAAACTATATGAATAAGAAACAAACGGAATTTAACCGCTTTGGGAATTAGTTAGCAGCTATTCCCATTCTTAATTTCTTTTAATTGGACTATTATTCAATTACCTTATTAACATTAAGGGGTCTCTATTTTGACTTCAATTAAAACATGAAGAGTACTATCTTTAATTTTAGGTCGAAACTAAATGTAATTTTACTTCTTTGTTAAAAACAAGCTATATTTTAGCACTTTTTAATTGCAAATTAAATGTTATTGTTAACTATAGTTCTGATTATTTAGATCAATTTAGTATACCTTGATATCATTCGTTATATAATCCTATTAGTAAAATTACAATTAAAATTAAGGAAGATAATAATCATATTTTAATAATTGTAAATTTTATTGATATAATTATAGGTATAATAATAATGATTTCGATGTCAAAAATTAGGAAGATTACTGCGATTAAGAAAAAATGAATAGAAAATGGAAGTCGTTTATTTGATATAGGGTTAAATCCACATTCGAAAGGAGTTAATTTTTGTAAGTCGATTATTGATTTTTTTCTAATTAATGAAATTACAGTAGTTATGATTACTGTCAATAGTATTAAGATTATGAAATAAATTATGATTAAATTGATTACTTATTTTTTTTTGTTAAAACTTTTTAGTTGGAAGCTAAATATACTATTTATATTAAATAAGTATTTACCTCATCAGTAAACTAACAAATAAAGGAATAGTCATACTACGTCTACAAAATGTCAATATCAAGCTGAAGCTTCAAATCCTACATGATGATTGTTAGATATGTGAAGATTTTTAATTCGTATTATTGAAATAACAATAAATATTGTTCCGATAATAACATGAATTCCATGAAATCCTGTTCTTATAAAGAATGTTGAGCCATAAATTGAGTCTGAAATAGAAAATCTTGATTCAATGTATTCATAAAGTTGAAGAAGTGAAAAGTATAATCCCAATGTAATTGTAATAAATATACTTTGTAGGGTTTGAGTGTAGTTTTTTTTAATAATTGAATTATGGGCTCAAGTTATTGAAACCCCTGAAGATAATAGAATTATAGTATTAAGTATAGGGATATTTATAGGATTGAATGGCTTAATTCCTAATGGGGGTCATATTATACCAATTTCTATAGTTGGTGATAATCTTCTATGAAGGAATGCCCAAAAGAATGATGTGAAAAATAAGATTTCTGATAGAATAAATATAATTATACCAATTTTTATTCTTTGAATAACTTTTTTTGTATGTAATCCTTGAAATGTAGATTCTCGTACTACATCTCGCCATCATTGAATTATTGTTAAAATAGAAATTACTATGCCTACTTCTATTAAAATGGGACTTAATAAATGGAATCATATCACTATTCCTGATGTTATAGTTATAATTCCTAATGACCCTGTAATTGGTCATGGTCTTTTATCTACTAAATGAAAGGGGTGATTATTCATTTAAATTTCTCTTGAGTATAATGTTGTCAGTGTTATAAATACATAAGATTGAATTATTGCTACAGCAGCTTCAAATATTATTAATATAAGGAAAATAAGTATAGATGAAATTGTTAGTATAAATCTAGTTGAACAATTATTTCCTAATAAGGATATTAATAAATGTCCTGCAATCATATTAGCTGTTAATCGAACAGCTAGAGATAAAGGTCGAATTAAGTTTCTGATTGTTTCAATAATTACTATAAAAGGTATAAGTATTGGGGGAGTCCCAGTTGGAACTAAATGTCTTATTATTATATTGGTTTTGAATAATCAACCATAAATTATTAATGATATTCATAAAGGAAATCCTAATGATAATGAAAAGATTAGGTGCGAGGATGATGTAAAAATGTAAGGAATAAGTCCTATAATATTATTGATTAAAATTATTAAAAATAATGAAGTAAATATGATTCTTGTCCCGTTATATGATATTAATGTATAAATTTCTTTATTTAAATTTATTATAATTTTTTGATATAAAATTAATTTCTTGTTTGGTATTAATCAAAAGTTATATGGGATGATAATAATAAATAATGAGGTTCTTAATCAATTTAATGAGAATATCCCTGTACAAGGGTCAAATACAGAAAACAAGTTTGTTATCATTTTCAGTTCATTCTTAAATTTATATTTTTATTAACTATTATATTTTTGGGTTTTAAGTTAAAATAATTAGTTACTATTATTAATATAAATGTTAAGTTAAAAATTAATATAAGAAAAGTTCATCATATAGGAGCTATTTGGGGTATGAAAGAATTACTGCAAAGTAATTTTAATTTGACAAATTAATGTTTTTATAAACTAAATCCTTCATTAAGAGTATTCGCGTGTACTATAATTTGGTTTAAGAGACCAACACTTGCTTTTAAGTAACTTAATGAATTAATTAAAATCCATTTTATAAATTGTTTTAAATTGATTGATTCAACTACAATAGGTATAAATCTATGGTTTGATCCGCAGATTTCTGAACATTGGCCAAAGAATACCCCAGGCCGATTAATTAATATATTTCCTTGGTTTAATCGGCCTGGGGTAGCATCAATTTTGATTCCCAAGGAAGGAATAGTTCATGAATGAATAACATCTCTAGAAGTAATTAATATACGAACTTTTGTATTGAAAGGTAGAATTACCCGATTATCGGTGTCTAAAAGTCGGAATTCATTAATTTTCAATTCATTTGTTGGTTTTATATAAGAATCAAATTCGATAGATTTAAAATCTGAATATTCATAGGACCAAAATCATTGATGACCGATGGCTTTAATAGTAATTAAAGGATTTCTTATTTCTTCTAATAAGTAGAGAATTCGCAATGATGGCATTGCAATGAAAATTAATATAATAGCTGGAGTTAAGGTTCAAATTAATTCAATTATTTGACCTTCTAGAAGGAATCGGTTCATTAATTTTGATGCTATTAGTATTATGATTATATATATAACAATTGTTGTAATTAGGATAATAATTATTATTGTGTGATCATGGAATAAGATTAATTGTTCTATAATTGGGCTAGCTGGGTCTTGAAATGATAATTTTATTCACGAAGAGATTTCTAATAAAATAATTATATTTATATATGAATCTTAAATTCATTGCACTATTCTGCCATACTAGATTTATTTAATTATAATTGGTAATTCATTATATGAGTGTTCTGAGGGGGGCAAAGATTGTATTCATTCAATAGATGACTTATTATTTTTTTTAAATAATGGAGTTCGCTTAGAAATTATTCTTTCTCATAAAATAAAAATAAAAAATAGGATTCTAATTATTGAGATTATTCTCCCAATAGAGGATAGGATATTTCAAGACAAATATATATCTGGATAATCAGAGTATCGTCGAGGAAGACCTCTTAATCCTAGAAAATGCTGAGGGAAGAATGTTAGATTTACCCCAGTGAATATTATAATAAATTGAATTTTCAATCATTTAGGATTTATAGTTAATCCTCTAAGAAGAGGATACCAGTGGATAAAACCTCCTAAAATAGCAAATACTGCTCCTATAGATAATACATAATGGAAATGAGCCACTACATAGTAAGTGTCATGTAGAATAACGTCAATAGATGAATTTGATAAAATAATTCCTGTTAATCCACCAATAGTGAATAGAAATACAAAACCGGCTGATCATATTATTGAAATGGTACTCTTGAAGGATACTCCATGTATTGTTGCTATTCATCTAAATACCTTAATTCCTGTTGGGACAGCAATGATTATGGTCGCCGAGGTGAAATATGCTCGGGTGTCTACATCTATTCCTACTGTAAATATGTGGTGTGCCCACACTACAAACCCAAGTAATCCAATTGATATTATAGCATATACTATTCCAATATATCCAAATGACTCATTTTTACCTCTTTCCTGTATAATTATATGAGAAATTAATCCAAATCCAGGTAAGATTAAAATGTAAACTTCAGGATGACCAAAAAATCAAAATAAATGCTGGTATAAAATAGGGTCACCTCCCCCTGAAGGGTCAAAGAAAGATGTATTAAAGTTTCGATCTGTGAGTAATATTGTAATAGCTCCGGCCAGAACTGGTAATGAAAGTAGTAAAAGTACTGCTGTAATTAATACAGATCAAACAAATAAGGGGGTTTGATCTAGATTTATTCCTGGGGAACGTATATTTATTATTGTTGTGATAAAGTTGATTGCTCCTAAAATGGAGGAAATTCCTGCTAAGTGTAAGGAAAAGATTGCCAAATCAACTCTAGCCCCAGAATGGGCAATATTGGAAGATAAGGGAGGATAAACTGTTCACCCAGTTCCAACCCCTATTTCTACTATTGATCTTATTATTAATAAAATAATTGATGGAGGCAAGAGTCAGAATCTTATATTATTTAAACGAGGAAAAGCTATATCTGGGGCAGCAATTATTAAAGGTAATAATCAATTCCCGAATCCCCCAATTATAATAGGTATAACTATAAAAAAAATTATAACAAATGCATGAGAAGTAACAATTACATTGTAAATCTGGTCATTATTAATAAAAGGCCCAGTTTGTCCTAATTCAATTCGAATAATTAATCTTAATATTATACCTAATATTCCTGCTCATATACCAAAAATAAAGTATATCGTACCAATGTCTTTGTGGTTAGTTGAAAATATTCATTTAATCATTTTAAATTTTATAGTTGAATTGTATTTAATTTAATTAAGGTGACTGATTAATAGGTAGTAAATTGTAAATTTATTTATGAAATTTTATTTCCCTTAATAAGTTGTATAGTTTAAGTTTAAAACTTTGAATTGCAAATTCAGTAATGGGTAAACCTTCAGCTTATAATTAAGATTTACTTGAAGAAGTATTGGTAACTTTGAAGGTTAAGAGTTTATTTAACTTAAAATCTTAATTTAAGCATTTTAGTGTAAATGTTAATGGGGTAAGTAATAAATTTACCATAAATATTCAGAATCTAATTTTTAACGTTTTAAATACTTGAGTTTTAATTATGATGGATGAAAATAAAGAAGATAGAAAAGATAAACGTATGTAAAAAAATATAACTACAATAGAAGATGAAATTATCAGTAGTGTAATAATTAATTCCTGTATATTAGTTATTAATTCAATTACTATTAACTTTCCTAAGAATCCTAACATAGGGGGTATACCTCCCATTGAAATTATAATTATAAAAATATTTACTTTAGATAAAGTATTTTTTTCATTTAAAGTAATTTGATTAATATATGTAGCGTTTATTTCATTTAAGGGTAAAATAATTATAAACAAGGAGATTATATAGATAAAAAAGTAAGTTATTCAAACTGAATTTATTGAAATTGAAGGGATCAAAAATCCTAAATTAAAAATTGAAGAATAAACTAGAATTTTGCGAATTGAATTTTGTAGTAATCCTATTAGTGATCCTACTATTAAACATATAATTGATATTAAATTTAATTTAACTGATATATAACTAAGTATATTAACTGGGGCAATTTTAATTACCGATAATATTAAAAATATTATTATTCAATTTATTGCTTCAATAATTTGTAATATTCAAATATGAAATGGAGCTGCCCCTACTTTAATTATAATTGATAATGATATAATTAGTAAGTAATTGTAATTAGAATTAGTAGTTATTAATAATATCCCTAATATTATTAATGACGATCTAATTCTTTGAATGATGAAATATTTGAGGCAAGATTCTGAGCTAGCAGGATTTTTAACTGCTATTAAAGGTATAATCGATATTAAGGAGATTTCTAATCCAATTCAAATTATTAATCAATTGTTAGATGACAAAGATAATAAGATCCCTATTCTTATTCTATACACAAATAACATGGAATTAAAATTTAAATTAATTAGGAAGAAGAAGGATTTACTTCTATAGTTAGGGTATGAACCTAATAGCTTATATTAGCTTATCTTTCTAAGTTTGTAATAAGGTGTAAGATGCACATAAATTTTTGATATTTATAGATGAGTTTAATTCTTAATTTTACAATAAGAGTAAATATATTACATAATTTACTGTATCATAGTAACCCTTTATATTTCAGGCATCTTATTTAGAGTATTCTCCCAGTATTGATATTACTTCATATATAAATTGTAAAACATGGCTCAAAATTGAATTATAGATTGCCTTGGACACACTATATATATATATATATTAATAATAATAAAATAATTA